GACTAAATGGTATTCCCGTAGCAATTGGGGTTATGGATTTTCAGTTTATGGGAGGTAGTATGGGATCTGTAGTGGGCGAGAAAATCACACGTTTGATCGAGTATGCTACCAATCAAATTTTACCTCTCATTCTAGTGTGTGCTTCCGGAGGAGCGCGCATGCAAGAAGGAAGTTTGAGCTTGATGCAAATGGCTAAAATATCTTCTGCTTTATATGATTATCAAAAAAATAAAAAGTTATTCTATGTAGCAATCCTTACATCTCCTACTACGGGTGGGGTCACAGCTAGTTTTGGGATGTTGGGAGATATTATTATTGCCGAACCCAATGCCTACATTGCATTTGCGGGTAAAAGAGTAATTGAACAAACATTGAATAAGACAGTACCGGAGGGTTCACAAGTGGCTGAATATTTATTCCATAAGGGCTTATTCGATCCAATCGTCCCACGTAATCTTTTAAAAGGTGTTTTGGGTGAGTTATTTCAGCTCCATGCTTTCTTTCCTTTGAATCAAAATGCAACCAAGTAGAAAATTAGAAGCTTTCAAATTTTTAAATTTAATAAATTCTACATTTTCTTATTTGTTGTTTGGTAGTGACCAAATAGTTATTTAGTTTCCTAGTATAGGAATCAAAGTAAAAATACGAAGAATGGTTTTTTCTTTGGTACCATAAGATTTAATTCGAGAAAGACTCATGTGTTTTTTATCGATATTCCTGATTAATAATCAAGAAATCTCCATTAAACAAAATAACCAAAGTGAATTCTTTCTTCTTTTTCCGTGAAATTAGGCAAGGCAAGGAAGTCTTGCGTTTTTCTATATTCACCGAGAACCCTGGTTTTATTACGAATCCCGTTTGTTGGATTGTTGGATCATATTATAACAATTTTTTTCGATAATTTGAAAGAAACTATTTCTTTATTTTATATTGTATTAAATTGTATTAAATCCAAATTGGATTATAAAAATTCTAAAATTCTAATAGAATAAAAAAAATTGAAAATTTTAGAATAGACTAATACTAAGAATTATTCAAATTAACTAATAAATAAAATAATCAATAAAAGTGGATTATCATATATCTATTTCATGTAGAAACATATAGAAAGATGAATAAGCTCATTTATTTCCTTATTTACATTTATTTTATTAGTTCCATTTATTAACTACTTATCGTAAGTATATTATTATATACTTAATATTATCTAGTTGATATATTATTTAATATTCTATATATATTATTTAATATTCTATTTTAATATTCTATATAGATTAATATTATCTATATATATCAATATCTCTATTTCTTATTATATTTTAATATATATCGACATAATATACTCTTCTATTTTCGAATCACTAGTAGTCGATATACTCAATACTCACTTAAGTATTAAGTAGAATTATAATAGTATAATTCTATATTATAATTCTATATGAAGGATAAGATATCTTTATAACAATAACATTTTTGTTAATATTAATATAATAACAAATAAAACAATAAATAACAGGTACAAATATTAAATCGAGGTACCCCATTCTATGACAACTATCAGCAACTTACCCGCTATTTTTGTGCCTTTAGTAGGCTTAGTATTTCCGGCAATTGCAATGGTTTCTTTATCTCTTCATGTTCAAAAAAACAAGATTTTTTAGATATTATGGGATTAAATCTTATCTATTTTTTTTTCAATACTTAGGCAGGCTTACTTGGATCATACCAAAAATATCTATTTAGTAGAATATGTCATAACGTGTAGTTTCCTACGAGCAGAATCTCGTATTCATGCATAAACATAACATAATATAGGATTAAATGCATTATAGCTATTTGAAAATAAATCGGTATTTTGTACCGGGATGCGTTTCTGAAACGTAAAGTCAATATATCTACATGTCTGTGGATATCTATAAGAAATCATATGAAAGAGATGTTATTATTTTCGTTTAGCTCTAAGCAATTGATGAATTATTCCTAAAGCTTTCCATCATAATAGTGCTAGTTGATGAGGGTTACTTCGAAAACAAAAAGATGAAAGTCAAATTTATTGGGGGATAACCCCAATTACAATAAAATGCAACTAGATTTAGTATAGTATGAGTTGGCGATCAAACCGTATATGGATAGAACTTATAGCAGGGTCTCGAAAACCGAGTAATTTCTGCTGGGCTTTTATCCTTTTTTTAGGTTCATTAGGGTTTTTATTGGTTGGAACTTCTAGTTATCTTGGTAGGAATTTTATACCTTTATTTCCCTCTCAGCAAATCCTTTTTTTTCCACAAGGAATCGTGATGTCTTTCTATGGAATCGCGGGTCTTTTTTTTAGTTTCTATTTGTGGTGCACAATTTCGTGGAATGTGGGTAGTGGTTATGATCGATTCGATATAAAAGAAGGAATAGGGTGTATTTTTCGTTGGGGATTTCCTGGAAAAAATCGTCGCATCTTCCTCCGATTCCTTATGAAAGACATTCAATCCATCAGAATAGAAGTTAAAGAGGGTATTTATGCCCGTCGTGTTCTTTATATAGAAATCAAAGGACAGGGATCCATTCCCTTGACTCGTACCGATGAGAATTTGACTCTACGAGAAATTGAACAGAAAGCTGCTGAATTGGCCTATTTCTTGTGTGTACCAATTGAAGTATTTTGAAAAAAGTGAATGCTTTCTTAGCAAAAGGGAAAAAACGATAACTGCAGACAAATTCTGCTTAGAACAAAAAAAGTAAACGTACACGGAACAATCCTAAAACGAAATAATTTTTGGCCATCTATCCTGTTTTGTTAATAAACGTTTTTTATCTTTTTTTGTACTCTTTAGAATTCTAATTAGAATTCTAATGAGAACTTTTCTGTCTTGTTTTGACACTCATTTTTGATCATAACATCAAAGTATTCTTCAAAAATTTCTCTCAATTATTCCTATACTGTGGGCCACCGGCGAGTTTTTTTTCGACATTTTTTGATATCGTGATAAAACCGGGAGTTCTTTTGTCTCGAAATTCGAATAATAGATATTTATTATTTGAAAAAAAGGCTCTTTCGTGCATTCATCGAAAGACTTCAATTTGAGAGCAATTGATATATTTGAAAACAATATTATAGATATAATAGTCTATTTTATTTCTTCATTCAATTTGAAGTGGACTCTTTCTTATTCTAGTTCTGTATTTCTACATTGTTTTTATGTATTCTTTCTAAATTCTAAATTCAAGGACCAACCACTGTACTGAATCAGAAATAAAAAACCGGGAATAGAGTCACCGGCTCGATGATTTGTTTTGTAATGGATAGTATCGTATAGAGTCGACGAATGAGGCACGTTCATTTAAAACGAGCAAATGGCAAAAAAAAAGAATTTCTTTCCCTTTTCTATATTGCATCTATAGTCTTTTTGCCTTGGTGGATCTCTCTCTCATTTACATTTAATAAAAACCTGGAATCTTGGGTTAATTATTGGTGGAATACTAAGCCCTCCGAAATTTTTTTGAATGATATTCAAGAAAAGAATATTCTCAAAAAATTCATAGAATTAGAGGAACTTTCCTTTTTCGACGAAATGATAAAGGAATACCCGGAAAGACATTTACAAAAGCTTCCCGTCGGAGTCTACAAAGAAACGATCCAATTGATCAAGATGCACAATGAGGGTCGTATCCATACGCTTTTACATTTCTCAACAAATATAATTTGTTTCTTTATTCTAAGTATTTATTCTATTATAGGTAATAAAGAACTTCTTTTTCTTAACTCTTGTCTTCAAGAATTTCTATATAATTTAAGCGACACAATAAAAGTTTTTTCTATTCTTTTATTAACAGATTTATGTATAGGATTCCATTCGCCCCATGGTTGGGAACTAATGATTGACTCTATCTACAAAGATTTTGGATTTGCTCATAATGAGCAAATTATATCCGGTCTTGTTTCTACTTTTCCGGTCATTTTAGATACCTTTTTTAAATATTGGATCTTTCGTTATTTAAATCGTGTATCTCCGTCACTTGTAGTAATTTATCATTCAATGAATGATTGAAAAAAGATCGACTGATCCAATTCTAATGTTTGTTACTTTGTACATAAGTAAAAGAGTCAAAATTTTACTTATTCTTGCTACTCACCGGGAGATTCCTTCAATATTCCAGTAAAATTATTTCAGTAAATATAAATAGCAGAATCATAGATAGGGAACTATACTAGTGACTTATCTAATTTTATTGTAGAAATTTTCGGGATCAATGATTGGACCATGCAAACTAGAAATACCTTTTCTTGGATAAAGGAAGAGATTATTCGATTCATTTCCGTATCACTCATAATATATATAATAACTGGGGTACCCGTTTCAAATGCGTATCCTATTTTTGCCCAACAGGGTTATGAAAATCCACGAGAAGCGACTGGCCGTATTGTATGTGCCAATTGCCATTTAGCTAACAAACCCGTAGATATCGAGGTTCCCCAAGCGGTACTTCCTGATACTGTATTTGAAGCAGTTGTTCGAATTCCTTATGATCTGCAACTGAAACAAGTTCTTGCTAATGGTAAAAAAGGAACCTTGAATGTGGGGGCTGTTCTTATTTTACCTGAGGGGTTTGAATTAGCTCCTCCCGATCGTATTTCGCCAGAGATTAAAGAAAAGATAGGCAATCTGTCTTTTCAGAACTATCGCCCCACTAAAAAAAATATTCTTGTGATAGGTCCCGTTCCTGGTCAAAAATATAGTGAAATCACCTTTCCTATTCTTTCCCCGGACCCCACTACTAAGAAAGACGTTCACTTCTTAAAATATCCCATATACGTGGGCGGGAATAGGGGAAGGGGTCAGATTTATCCCGACGGGAGCAAGAGTAACAATAATCTTTATAATGCTACAGCGGCGGGTATAGTAGGCAAAATCCTACGAAAAGAAAAAGGTGGATACGAAATAACCATAGTGGAGGCATCGGATGGACGTCAAGTGGTTGAGATTATCCCTCCAGGACCCGAACTTCTT